ATTAAAGTAATTTTTCGAAATTGGATAGCGAAAAAGGAAGCATTCAAAATCTTCAAGTATATAGAAGAGCAAACAAAAAAAAAAAATGAGAAAAAGACAGTAAATGAAAAAAAGACAGTAAATGAAAAAGTGCGAATAGAGATAGCAGAGTCCTGGGATACCATTCCATTTGCCCAAGTACTAAGAGGTTGCATGTTACTAACTCAATCCATTTTTCGAAAATATATTGTATTGCCCTCGCTCATAATTTCGAAAAATATTGGACGTCTATTACTATTACAACTTCCTGAATGGTCGGAAGATTTCAAGGACTGGAATAGAGAGATGTATGTTAAATGTACCTATAATGGTGTTGCATTATCCGAAACAGAATTTCCGAAAAATTGGCTGACAGATGGTATTCAGATAAAAATCTTTTTTCCTTTCTGGCTAAAACCTTGGCACAAATTAAAACTACGATCTTCTGAGAAAGATTTAATGAAAAAAAAAAAAGATGATTTTTCTTTTTTAACTGTTTTTGGAATGGAAGCTGAACTCCCTTTTGGTTCGCCCCGCAAACGGCCTTCCTTTTTTAAACCCGTTTTAAAGGAACTCGAAAAAAAAAAAGAAAAATTAAAAAAAAAATATTTCCGAGTTCTAATAGTTTTCAAAAGAAAAACAAAACCATTTCGAAAAGTTTTAAAAGAATGGGTTATCAAAAGTGTTATTTTTATAAAAAAAATAAAAAAAGAACTTTCAAAAATAAATCGAATTTTACTATTTCGATTAAGACAGGTAGAAATAGATGAATCAAGTAAAATTAAAGAAGAAACAAGTAAAATTAAAGAAGAAAAAGATTCTCTAATTAATAATCAGACAGTTCACGAATCATTTAGTCAAATTACATCTCCGAGATGGAGAAATTCTTTATTGACAGAAAAAAAAATAACCGATCGGACTCATAGAACAAGTACACTTCGAGGTCAAATCGAAAGAATCACAAAAGAGAAAGAAAAAAAAATTTCAAGAATCAATAACCTTAGTCCTACCAAACCAAGTTCTAATGCTAAAAAATTCGCAAAATGGAAGATTTTAAAAAGAATAAATGCTCGATTTATCTATAAATTACCCTTTTTTAGAAAATTTTTCATTGAACGAATATACACAGATCTATTTTTATCTATCATTAATATTCCCAAAATGAATACAGAATTTTTTCTTGAATCAAAAAAAAAAATTATTGAGAAATTCATTTACAATAATGAAAGAAAAGAAGGAAGAATTGATAAAAGAAAGAAAAATCGAATTCTGTTTATTTCGACTATAAAAAAGTCACTTGAAAATGTTAGTAAAAGAAATTTACATATTTTTTATGACTTATCCTACGTGTCACAAGCATATGTATTTTACAGATTCTCACAACTCCAGGTTACTAACTTGTATAAACTAAGATCTGTCCTTCAATGTCAAGGAATCCCTTTCCTTCTTAAGCCTCAAATAAAGGATTCTTTTGAAACACAAGGAATCGTTGATTCGAAATTGAAGGATAAACAACTTCCCAGTTATGAAATGAATCAATGGAAAAACTGGTTAAGAAGCCATTCTCAATATGATTTATCGCAGATCATATGGTCTAGATTAATAGCAGAAAAATGGCGAAATAGAGTTCATCGGCATCGCATAGCTAAAGCTAAGAAGGAAAATGGAAGCAAACAGCATTCATATGAAAAAAACGAATTAATTAATTCCAAGAAACAAACAGAACTTAAAGTAGATTTATTATTTAATAATAAAGAAAATTTTCTGAAATACTATAGATATGATCTTTTATCATATAAATTTCTTAATTCTGAAAATAAAGCGGAATGCTTTTTTTATGGATCTCCGTTTCAAGGAAATAAGAACCAAGAGATTTATTATAACACACCTAAAGAAACCTTTTTTGATATGCTGAGTAACACCCTTATTACTAATAATCTAGGAAAGTTCGATAGTCTATATATAGATCTGGAAAAAAGAAAATATTTGGATTGGAAAATTATCAATTTTTTTCTTAGACAAAAAGTCAATATTACGAGCTGGATGACGATTGATATCAATAGGAATCAAAATACTCAAATTCGTACTAAGAATTCTCAAATAATTCTTAAAAAAGATCTTTTTTATCTTATGATTCCAGAAATCAATTCACAAAAATCACCCAAAGAATTTTTGGATTGGATGGGAATGAATGAAAAAATGCTGAAGCGTCCCATATTGAATCTGGAACTTTGGTTCTTCCCAGAACTGGTGTTCCTTTATACTGCATACAAAACGAAACCTTGGGTTTTACCAAGCAAAATTGTCTTTTTAAATTTGAATAGAAATAAAAATAGTAATGAAAAGAAAAAGATCAACAAAAAAGAAAAAAGAAGTTTTTTGTTAGCATCAAAAAAAGAGCATGGAAATCAAGAAGAAAGAGAACCCACAAGGCCAGGAGATCTTAGACCCGTTCTCCCACAACAAAAAGATAGTAACGAAAATTATGCACCATCAGACATGAAAAAAGGGAAAAAGAAAAAACAATACAAAAGTGACACGCAAGCAGAACTCAATCGCTTCCTGCAACGCTATTTGCTTTTTCAATTGAGGTCGGACGATACTCAAAGACTGATCAATAATATCAAGGTATATTGTCTCCTGCTTAGACTGATAGATCCAAGAAAGATTACTATATCCTCGATTCAAAAGAAAGAAATGAATTTCGATCTAATGGTAATTCAGAGGAATTTCACTTTTCCAGAATTACTGAAAAGCGGAATATTGATTATAGAACCTATTCGTATATCTGGAAAAAAAGAAGGACAAATGATTATGTATCAAACCATAGGTTTTTCGTTGGTTCATAAGAATAAGCATCAAACTAATCGAAAATACCAAGAGCAACGATATGTTTCTAAAAAAATTTTAGATGAAGCACCACATCAAAGAATAACTGGAAAGAAAAACAAAAATCAATTTGATTTGATTGTTCCTGAAAAAATTTTCTCGTTTAGACGTCGTAGAAAATTACGAATTCTAATTTGTTTCAATTCAAAGACTCGAAATGATGTAGATAAAAATCCAGTATTTTGCAATGAAAAGAGCGTACAAAACATCATTTCACACGATAATAATTACCTTGATGAAGAGAAAATGAAATTACTGAAATTAAAACTCTTTCTTTGGGCTAATTATCGATTCGAAGATTTAGCTTGTATAAGTCGTTATTGGTTTGATAATAATAATGGCAGTTGTTTCAGTATGTTAAGGATCCGACTGTATCCACTATTGAAAATCCGTGGGTAATACACTTTTTCTATATATCTATAGATAGAATCGAATTCTAGATATAGATAGAATCGAATTCTAGATATAATATAATAATATAGGGTATATGAAAGCAAACAAATACATAGGTGGGTCACATGTCAGTATCCAATATGAAATAAATAATGTCCCAATTAGATCTCGAAATGAATCAATAGAACCTTCTTCATTTTAGGTCTCTCATTTTCAATGTGAAAGTGGACCAATTCTTTTTCTTTTCTATTCCTATCTAAATCCAATTTGAAATTGGATTGATTGATTCGAATAGGAGTTTCGAAAGAAATTCGGATTCGATTATTGTATATACCGTAATAGCATTATTATTAATAGCATTATTATTACTGATCAGTAAAATCCATATCTGTAAAAAGAGAAAGGGGAATTTTTTTATGGTAAAAAATTCATTCATTTCGGTTATTTCTCAAAAAGAAAAGGAAGAAAACACGGGGTCTGTTGAATTTCAAGTATTCAGTTTCACCACTAAGATAAGGAAACTTACTTCCCATTTGGAATTGCACAAAAAGGACTCTTCATCTCAGAGAGGTTTGCGAAAAATTTTGGGAAAACGGCAACGACTACTAGCCTATTTGTCAAAAAAGAATAGAGGACGGTATAAAGAATTAATTGGTGAGTTGAATATTCGAGAGAGAAAAACTCGTTAATCTGAAAGGCGATACCGTTTGGGCTTAGTTGTTTACATTTTGATGAACTTCTTTTCAATTTCAGCACTGCATGGAAGAATAACTCGAGAAAAAACTTATGATTGCGCCAACTACAAGAAAGGACCTCATGATAGTCAATATGGGTCCTCACCACCCATCAATGCATGGTGTTCTTCGACTGATCGTTACTCTCGATGGTGAAGATGTTATTGACTGTGAACCAATATTGGGTTATTTACATAGAGGGATGGAGAAGATTGCGGAAAATCGAACAATTATACAATATTTACCTTATGTAACGCGTTGGGATTATTTAGCTACTATGTTCACAGAAGCAATAACCGTAAACGGACCCGAGCAACTAGGCAACATTCAAGTACCTAAAAGAGCTAGCTATATCAGAGCTATTATGTTGGAGTTAAGTCGTATCGCTTCCCATTTGTTATGGCTCGGCCCTTTTATGGCAGATATTGGGGCACAGACCCCTTTCTTCTATATTTTTCGAGAACGAGAATTGATATATGACCTGTTCGAAGCCGCTACCGGTATGCGTATGATGCATAATTTTTTTCGTATCGGGGGGGTCGCTGCTGATTTACCTCATGGCTGGATAGATAAATGTTTGGATTTTTGCGATTATTTTTTAACTGGGGTTGCTGAATATCAAACGCTTATTACACGGAATCCCATTTTTTTAGAACGAGTTGAAGGTATAGGCATTATTGGTGCAGAAGAAGCCCTAAATTGGGGTTTATCGGGGCCAATGTTACGAGCTTCCGGAATACAATGGGATCTTCGTAAAGTTGATCGTTATGAATGTTACGACGAATTTGATTGGGAGATTCAATGGCAAAAAGAGGGGGATTCATTAGCTCGGTATTTAGTACGAATCAGTGAAATGACAGAATCCATAAAAATTATCCAACAGGCTCTGGAAGGAATTCCGGGGGGACCGTATGAGAATTTAGAAATCCGACGCTTTGGTAGGATAAAAGATCCTGAATGGAATGATTTTGAATATCGATTTATTAGTAAAAAACCTTCTCCAACCTTTGAATTGTCCAAGCAAGAACTTTATGTAAGAGTCGAAGCTCCAAAAGGGGAATTGGGAGTTTTTTTGATAGGGGATCGGAGTGTTTTTCCTTGGAGATGGAAAATTCGACCCCCGGGTTTTATTAACTTGCAAATTCTTCCTCAGTTAGTTAAAAGGATGAAATTGGCTGATATTATGACGATACTAGGTAGCATAGATATCATTATGGGAGAAGTTGATCGTTGAAATGATAATGGATACAACAGAAATACAAGCTATCTATTCTTTTTCCAGACTGGAATCCTTAAAAGAAGTCTATGGGATCATATGGATCCTTGTCCCTATTTTCACTCTTGTATTAGGAATCACACTGGGTGTACTAGTAATTGTTTGGTTAGAAAGAGAAATATCTGCAGGGATACAACAACGTATTGGACCTGAATACGCCGGTCCTTTAGGAATTTTTCAAGCTCTAGCAGACGGTACAAAACTACTTTTCAAGGAGAATCTTCTTCCATCTAGGGGGGATATTCGTTTATTCAGTATCGGGCCAGCTATAGCAGTAATATCCATTTTACTAAGTTATTCAGTAATTCCTTTTAGCTATCACTTTCTTCTAGCCGATCTTAGTATCGGTGTTTTTTTATGGATCGCCGTTTCAAGTCTTGCTCCCGTTGGACTTCTGATGTCAGGATATGGATCAAATAATAAATATTCGTTTTTAGGTGGATTAAGGGCTGCTGCTCAATCAATTAGTTATGAAATACCATTAACTCTATGTGTATTATCAATATCTCTACGTGCGATTCGGTGAGACATAAAAATTCGCCTAGTTCTTTTCTTTCTAGCAAGAGAGTTAAATGAGTTGAATATCTATTTTTTTTTTTGATTCATCATTATCCTTGGAATGGATGAACTAAACCAGATAGTTATATGGGTGAAATAAAACAGCTTAAAAAATTGCTGTTAAAAAAATTCAATCTCATTTCCTATGTACGAGAATTAAGTGAAAGCAAATAGAAGCAGTCGAGACTGTTTACTCCAAGATTGATTGATTCCTCATCGTCGCTTGAATCGGGTTCAAAAGATCAACTCTATAGGGGTTTTACTAACTATTCCCGTAGATGTATTACCAACTCAAAAAATGAGTGGATGGTTAGGAAGACCAAGATACACAAAGGATTAGTTATGGAGATTCTGTAAATTATCGAACAGGATATTTCTTTTTATTTATAGAAAAGTAATTCGAATTGGGGCTTTAAGTTGGTAGAAATGATTAAGAAGTACTCCCCAAGATTTCGATCCAGAGTATGTTCCTATCCACCGATTAAGTAAATAACTATCAAGAACGAAGAAATCTTTTACTTTTTTATGAGATTATGAGAAAGGAGAATCGGAAGGAAATAAAATAGAAAGACTAGAATTGGAAAAAGAGATCTTTTTTTATTCAAAACGATTTCTAATCGAAAATGATAAGTTGAAATATCTACCCTAAAAAGCAACTCTTTTTTTATTCAAGGATAAAGTTATTAATCAATAAAGAAAAATGAGAATTCTTAAAAGATGAGATCAATTCAGAAGCACTATTTTACTAGAAATCTAGCAGACAGAATTCCGTTGGTCTAATTCTAGGCTTTAGGATAAGAGTTGAACTCTATATCCATCCTACACAAACACATCAAGATAAAGAATGTTGAAAGGTCCTTAGATTTATTTGTGATCTCTGAGGAGCCGTATGAGGTGAAAATCTCATGTACGGTTCTGTAATAGCGACGGGAACAGTGATGTTATCATCGACTATGATTATCTAACAGTTCAAGTACGGTTGATATAGTTGAAGTGCAGTCAAAATATGGTTTTTGGGGGTGGAATTTGTGGCGTCAACCTATAGGGTTTATCCTTTTTCTAATTTCATCTCTAGCCGAGTGTGAGAGATTGCCTTTTGATTTACCAGAAGCAGAAGAAGAATTAGTAGCAGGTTATCAAACCGAGTATTCAGGTATCAAATTTGGTTTATTTTATGTTGCTTCGTATCTAAATCTACTAGTTTCTTCATTATTTGTAACAGTTCTTTACTTGGGGGGTTGGAATCTTTCTATTCCATATCTATTCGTTACTGAGCTTTTTGATATAAATAAAAGAAGTCAAGTTTTTGGAACAATAATCGGTATCTTTATTACATTAGCTAAAACTTATTTGTTCTTGTTCATTTCTATTGCAACAAGATGGACTTTACCGAGACTAAGAATAGACCAACTATTAAATCTTGGGTGGAAATTTCTTTTACCTATTTCTCTAGGTAATCTATTATTAACAACTTCGTCCCAACTTCTTTCATTGTAAAGGAATAGAATATTCTATTTTCACAACTTGTCTGAAACAAGAGAAAGAAACAAGTCAAATTATTTATAGATATTTAGATATGTTCCCTATGCTAACTCAGTTATTGAATTCTGGTCAACAAACAATCCGAGCCACCAGGTACATTGGTCAAGGTTTCGTGATTACCCTGTCCCACGCAAATCGTTTACCCGTAACTATTCAATACCCCTACGAAAAATTGATCACATCGGAACGTTTCCGAGGCCGAATTCACTTTGAATTTGATAAATGCATTGCTTGTGAAGTATGTGTTCGTGTATGTCCTATAGATCTACCCCTTGTAGATTGGAAATTGGAAACTAATATTCGAAAGAAAAGACTGCTTAATTACAGTATTGATTTTGGCATCTGTATATTTTGTGGTAATTGCGTTGAATATTGTCCAACAAATTGTTTATCAATGACTGAAGAATATGAACTTTCTACTTATGATCGACACGAATTGAATTATAATCAAATTGCTTTAGGTCGGTTACCGGTGTCCATAATTGACGATTACACAATTCGAACAATTTCTTCGAATTCACCAAATCTAGAAGATTCTTGATTCAAAAACCATTTGATTCAAAAACCATTTCCAAATTCCAATTTTAAGAAAAAGTCTAGCCTACGAACTAGATTTACATCAATTCACACCACCTCCCCATTGAAATTTCATTCAATTAAGAAGGATCCTAATATCTTTTATTTCAGAAATCTAGAAGATTCTTGATTCAAAAACCATTTCCAAATTCCAATTTTAAGAAAAAGTCTAGCCTACGAACTAGATTTACATCAATTCACACCACCTCCCCATTGAAATTTCATTCAATTAAGAAGGATCCTAATATCTTTTATCTTTAGGATAACTTCTTTTTCCTAGTCAGGTCAACAAGGGCATGAAATTTTTTGATTTCTTTTTTTCTATAAAAATGGATTTACCTGGACCAATACATGATTTTCTTTTAGTCTTTCTGGGATCGGGTCTTATATTAGGAAGTCTAGCAGTAGTATTATTTCCGAATCCAATTTATTCGGCTTTTTCATTGGGATTGGTTCTTTTTTGTATATCTTTATTCTATATTCTATCGAACTCGTATTTTGTAGCTGCTGCGCAGCTCCTTATTTATGTGGGAGCTATCAATGTTTTAATCATTTTTGCTGTAATGTTTATGAATGGTTCAGAATATTACAAAGATTTTCATCTTTGGACAGTTGGGGATCGAGTTACTTTAATGGTTTGTACAAGTCTTTTTTTTTTACTAATCACTACTATTCTAGATACGTCCTGGTATGGGATCCTTTGGACTACAAAATCAAATCAAATTCTAGAACAAGATTTGCTAATTAATAGTCAACAAATCGGAATTCATTTATCAACAGATTTTTTTCTTCCATTTGAACTCATTTCAATAATTCTTTTAGTCACTTTAATAGGTGCAATTGCTATAGCTCGTCAATAATAAACCCTTCAAACGAGTAATTCAAAAAACTCGAAGATTTATAAGGAGTTGGTTAATGATGCTCGAACATATACTTGTTTTGAGTGCCTATTTATTTTCTATTGGTGTCTATGGATTGATCACAAGTCGAAATATGGTTAGAGCTCTTATGTGTCTTGAACTTATATTAAATTCAGTTAATATTAATTTTGTAACATTTTCTGATCTTTTTGATAGTCGTCAATTAAGAGGAGACATTTTCTCGATTTTTGTTATAGCTATTGCAGCCGCTGAAGCAGCCATTGGATCGGCTATTGTTTCATCAATTTTTCGTAACAGAAAATCAACTCGTATTAACCAATCGAATTTGTTGAATAAATAGTATTAATCATATAAACGGAATATTCATAAATTGATTTAAATTAGTTGGTTTGCTACAGGTAAAATATGATCTTGGTTGGAAAAACATAACATAAGAAATCAAAGTATTTTGGTCTTCGCTCATAAACAAATTCGAAAGCAGATTGATTCTTATCACTCATCGATTCGTCTGGTATCTAAATATAGGATTCATCTCGAATTAAACTAGACCGAGAATTTATGACGTTCAAAAACGTATAGATCCAATGTCACATTCAGTAAAGATTTATGATACATGTATAGGATGTACTCAATGTGTCCGAGCGTGCCCCACCGATGTATTAGAAATGATACCCTGGGACGGATGTAAAGCGAAACAAATTGCATCTGCTCCAAGGACCGAGGACTGTGTTGGTTGTAAGAGATGTGAATCCGCTTGTCCAACGGATTTCTTGAGTGTTCGGGTTTATTTATGGCATGAAACAACTCGCAGTATGGGTCTAGCTTATTGATACGTTCCCTAAAACTCTACTTGATTCCATTTTCTTGTTTTTTTTTTTACCGACAAAACCCGTGCTCAAATCAAATTCAAATCTTTTGAGCACGGGTTTTTCTGGCACAAGTATATCTTGTCTTTACCACGAATCATTTTCCTTGGTTAACAATAATTGCAGTTTTGCCCATATTTCTGGGTTCCTTAATTTTCTTTCTTCCACATAAGGGAAATAGATCAATCCGTTGGTATACCTTGTGTATTTGTTTAGTAGAGCTTCTTTTAACGACTTATGCATTCTGTTATCATTTCCAATCGGATGATCCATTAATCCAACTCATGGAGGATTATAAATGGATCGGTTCTTTTGATTTTCATTGGAGATTAGGAATAGATGGACTCTCTATAGGACCCATTTTACTCACCGGATTCATCACTACTTTAGCTACTTTAGCAGCTTGGCCAGTTACTCGAGATTCGCGATTATTTCATTTCTTGATGTTAGCAATGTACAGTGGACAAATAGGATTATTTTCTTCTCGAGACCTTTTACTTTTTTTCCTCATGTGGGAGTTCGAATTAATTCCTGTGTATCTACTTGTATCCATGTGGGGAGGAAAAAAACGTCTGTACTCGGCTACAAAATTTATTTTGTACACCGCGGGGGGTTCTGTTTTTCTTTTAATGGGAGTTCTGGGTATCGGTTTATATGGTTCTACTGAACCAACATTAAATTTGGAAAGATTAGCCAACCAGACCTATCCTGCGGTCTTGGAAATAATATTATATATTGGATTTCTTATTTCTTTTGCTGTAAAATTGCCAATCATACCCCTACACACATGGTTACCAGATACCCATGGAGAAGCACATTATAGTACTTGTATGCTTCTAGCCGGAATCTTATTAAAAATGGGAGCATATGGATTAGTTCGCATCAATATGGAATTATTCCCCCACGCTCATTCTCTATTTTCCCCTTGGTTTATGATAGTAGGCGCAATGCAAATAATCTATGCAGCTTCAACATCTATTGGTCAACAGAATTTAAAAAAAAGAATAGCCTATTCCTCTGTATCTCATATGGGTTTCATAATTATAGGAATTAGTTCTATCACGGATATGGGACTAAATGGGGCCCTTTTACAAATAATCTCTCATGGATTTATTGGTGCGGCACTTTTTTTCTTGGCCGGAACGACTTATGATCGAATACGTCTTGTTTATCTTGACGAAATGGGTGGAATGGCGATTCCAATGTCAAAAATATTCACAATGTTCAGTAGCTTTTCGATGGCCTCCCTTGCATTACCAGGTATGAGTGGTTTTGTTGCCGAATTAATAGTCTTTTTTGGACTAATTACTAGTCCAAAATATCTTTTAATGACAAAACTCCTAATTATATTTGTAATGGCAATTGGAATGCTATTAACTCCTATTTATTTATTATCTATGTTACGCCAGATGTTCTATGGGTACAAAATATTTAATGTTTCAAACTCTTATTTTTTTGATTCTGGACCGAGAGAGTTATTTCTTTCGATCTCGATTTTTTTACCCGTACTAGGTATTGGTATGTACCCCGATTTCGCTCTTTCATTATCAGTTGAAAAAACGGAAGTTATTCTATCTAGTTCTTTCTATAGATAGCTTTTCGAAATAAAGAAAACAAATAAACAAAATCGTATCATTTGAAAAATGTTCTCGTTGTACAATGAGAAAAAGAGAAGACAGCTTTTTCTTCTTCTCTTATGTTAAGTAAAAAGGATGCAATTTGAACTGGCAAGAATCCCCCGAATGACTACAATATTTGATTCGGGGGGTTCTCGCCAGTTCACACAAAGTTTTTTTATCTGATACGTATTGGAAACTTTTTGATTCCTCTTCGTAAGAACTCTCTTTTGAATTCAATTCAATGTTAATGGAAATGAACCATAACTATGTAGTCCTATTCCTAATAGATTGACCCCAAAATAACATATCCAAATTATAAGAAAGCCAAGAGACGCTACAATTGCTGAATTTGTACTCGTAAATTTGTTATTTGTTCGAGTATGTAAATAACTCGCAAATATGATCCAAGTAATAAAAGCCCAAGTCTCTTTTGGGTCCCAACTCCAATAGGATCCCCATGCTTCGTTAGCCCATACTGCTCCAGAAAGCATTCCTATGGTTAAAAAGATAAATCCTAGACTAATAACCCGATAACTCCAATAATCCAATTGTTGAATCAATTGCGCCCTGTAATAATTCTTTGGAGAAAAAAAAGAAATATTTTGTAAAACATTATTTCCTTCATTCATATATTCCATTTCATCGACGAAAAATGACTCATTTAAATTTAATAGATTACTCATAGAACAGAACTTTTTTCTAACTGTAATGACCAGAACTGATACTGATAATAATGATCCGCATAAAAGGGATGCATAGCCTAATATCATCATACTTACGTGCATTATTAGCCATTCGGATTGAAGAGCAGGTACTAAGACGGCAGATTCGTGTATTTCAGTAAAAAGGCTTGAAGTAGCAAAGCCCTGGGTCAAAATAGCACTTGGGCCAATTATTGTACTTAGAAATTTTTGATCGTTTTTGAAATATGGAACTATATGAAAAAAGGAAAAACCCCATGAAAGAAAGATTAATGATTCATATAGATTGCTTAAAGGAAAATGTCCAAAATAAATCCAACGAGTGATCAATAACCCTGTTATACAGAAAAAAGTGATTATCAGACCCTTTTTGTATGAATCATATAGTTTTACGATTTCATCGACTAAAAAGGTTATCAAATAAATTGTAATTATAATTGAAATGGTCGAAAAGGAAATATGAGTTAATACATGCTCTAAGGTTGAAAATATCATAAAAAAAGTCCCTTAATTAGAATTAAATAGGAAATTAAATTCATTATAGGATCTAATTACTTTGTTTTAGGAGATGCCCTGCCGCCACTCGGACTCGAACCGAGATGCTTTAGCACTGCTTCCTAAGAGCAGCGTGTCTACCAATTTCACCATAGCGGCTTGTCTTGAACTCATAATAACCTATGAATAAAAAATCGTCTAGATTTAAGAATTCAATTGGGTACAATATTTTTTACAAATTGATGAAAAAGATTCCTTCAAATAAAAGTGAAACCAAAAAATCTATTAAAACGAAATAAAAAAGTATTCTTTATTTATTATTTTTTTGTAAGGAAAATAGAAGAATTCTTATAATTTTTCGAAATTTTTTTCTATTTCTGAATATATCGAATCTCTTAATTTACTATGTACTTAATTTACTATGTATTAGAAATTAGAAGTTATAATAGCGTACTAAATTCCATTTCCTGTTTATGTACTTAATTTACTATGTATTAGAAATTAGAAGTTATAATAGCGTACTAAATTCCATTTCCTGTTTATTAATTCAACAGGAAATGGAATGGGTCAAGGGGCCCGCTTGAAATTATTTCAACGTATTATGTTTTATTACACATTTTATTTGTTTGTCGCACAAAAACTTTTTGAATTCCCGGTAGAAAGAGATTTTCCTAAGGAAAACGCTTTTAACGCTGCCCAATATCCCTTTTTTTTCAAAAATTTTTTACGAATACGTTTTTTTGATACAGAAGTACGTTTTTTTGGAACTGCCATTTAAATAAGAATTAAAAGGTTGCTAGCTGGATGTGAAAGACATCTATTATTCAAAAAAGATCTGCGCTTTTCAAATTCATTATGTATTTCTTTTATAGATAATATTTTGTTAGAAAAATTGGAAAGAATAGAAAAAATAGATAAGATAAGTGGAAAAATTCCAATAAATATTACTAAGACTATTCTTAGTAATTTGTTTAACTCAGGAGAAATCTGCCGAATTTGGCTTGAATTTTCAAATTTCAAGTGGACTGGGTAATCAATCTTTTTCATTTGACCAATTGGCACTTCTTGATTTGAATATTTAAAGTATTAAGTAGAACCTCAGAATGAATAACAATAATAATAAGTATAAAAAAAAGAAAAAACTTTTTTTATGGAACAGACATATTCATTTGAATATTTAAAGTATTAAGTAGAACCTCAGAATGAATAACAATAATAATAAGTATAAAAAAAAGAAAAAACTTTTTTTATGGAACAGACATATCAATATGGGTGGATCATACCTCTCGTTCTACTTCCAGTTCCTATGTTAATAGGAGCGGGACTTCTTCTTTTTCCGACAGCAACAAAAAATCTTCGTCGTCTATGGACTCTTCCGACTATTTTATTGTTAAGTATAGTCATGGTTTTTTCAATTAATCTTTCTCTTGAGCAAACAAATAGTAGTTCGATTTATCAATATGTATGGTCCTGGACGCTCGATAATGATTTTTCTTTAGAATTTGGTTACTTGATTGATCCACTTTCTTCTATTATGTTAATGTTAATCACTACTGTTGGAATTACAGTTCTTCTTTATAGTGATAATTATATGGCTCATGATCAAGGATACTTGAGATTTTTTGCTTATATGAGTTTTTTCAGTACTTCCATGTTGGGATTAGTTACTAGTTCAAATTTGATACAAATTTATATTTTTTGGGAATTGGTTGGAGTGTCTTCCTATCTATTAATAGGGTTTTGGTTCACACGACCTCTTGCAGCAAATGCTTGTCAAAAAGCGTTTGTAACTAATCGTGTAGGGGATTTTGGTTTATTATTAGGAATTTTGGGGTTTTTTTGGCTAACAGGGAGTTTTGAATTTCGGGATTTATTCGAAATGTTCAATAACTTGGTTTACAATAATGAAGTCAATTTTCCATTTGTTACCTTGTGTGCTGTTCTATTATTTGCTGGCGCTGCTGCTAAATCTGCACAATTTCCTCTTCATGTATGGTTACCTGATGCTATGGAGGGGCCCACTCCTATTTCCGCTCTTATCCATGCTGCCACTATGGTAGCAGCGGGGGTTTTTCTTGTAGCTCGCCTTCTTCCTCTTTTCATAGTTATACCTTATATAATAGATTTTATCTCGTTGATAGGCATAATCACGGTATTATTAGGAGCTACTTTAGCTCTTGCTCAAAAAGACATTAAAAGGGGTTTAGCTTATTCGACAATGTCTCAATTGGGTTATATGATGTTAGCTCTGGGAATGGGATCTTATCGAAGTGCTTTATTTCATTTGATTACTCATGCTTATTCAAAAGCATTATTATTTTTAGGGTCTGGATCCATTATTCATTCAATGGAAAGTATTGTTGGCTATTCCCCCGAGAAAAATCAGAATATGGTTCTTATGGGTGGTTTAACAAAATATGTACCGATTACCAAAACCTCTTTTCTATTAGGT